AAAATCAGATAAAATCCATTTTTTAGCACTTAACCGCCTTTATGTTAGGGATTTCGTTGTTCAAAAAATGATTAGCAGAGAAGAGAGATATTTGTACTTTACTGATTTTTGAGTAGAATACGATTTGAAGTGTATAAGAAGGGTTGCATTTATTAAATATTAAACACGTATGCAGATAGCTATAATATCCGACTTCTCTTTTATTGCCGGTTCTATTCGGGACAGCCTGGGTCGTGTTCTATCAAAAGAGAATTTCTATTCAATGCAAAATTGAAGTGAAGTAGGATAATTTTATGATAATTCCCTATCAACAACATATCTAAATAATAGATATCTGTGTAACAATTTATGTTATGGGGTTTACATATACTCATATGTTTTGTTATAATTGAAATTGAGAAGGATTTTTTGATTGAAAAAATCAATACTGATTAGTTCTGTTTCAATTTGTATTTTCTTATGTCATTAGGAAAACACAATTTGAGATTCAAATCCCAGAATCGTTCATGAATTCGAAGTAAGCAGTCAATAGTTAATGGTTCCAATTTGTCGGATAAAAATACACATTTGATTTCTCAATAGAAAAGCGAGAGAATGTTTTTAGCATTGTGTATTTTCAGATACTATACAATCAATCGAAGGGATGGATCAAATCCAATCAAAAAAGGGGTGTTTCTTTTAGGAAAAGAAAAGGATTAAGGAAAACAGGAGTCAAAATGCAAGTACAATAAAAATTCAGTAATCCGGGAAATTTTCATCTATTTTGTATCATTTTGGCGGCATGGCCGAGTGGTAAGGCGGGGGACTGCAAATCCTTTTTCCCCAGTTCAAATCCGGGTGTCGCCTGATCAACAAAAAACTTGAAATCTCTTCTTCTCTTCTGTTCTGCTGATATAACTCGCAGAATACGTCCCCGGTAGAAGCATAGGAAACAGACTGTTGCTACTTTGTTTGATTCTAAGCATGTGGTCTGAAGGTTTTCTAAAAGATTGTGAATCCTCGTTCGCATCTAGGATTCAAGGAAATATTCTAATCTACTGGTAGAGGGGCTATCAAGACTTCACGACTCCCTTCTATTACTAAGGGAGTGTCTAATGACTGGATCTTGAATCAGATTGTAGAGCCTGATAGGAAATTCATAGGAAATTCAATTAATAGTTTTGGAAAGGGGCGGAAGTTGCTTTATATACGACGGACTCGCGAGAATCTCTGAGTGCTCAGGTATCCAATCAATATTAGATTGGATGAATAATTGACTTTTATAGAAAAAGGGGCAAAAAGAAAGAATTTCTTTTTGGCAACCCCTAGTCAAGCCCCCTGTTTCACAGCGATAATCGGGAAAGGGGGTACGGATTAGGTCAAATGAGAAAATAGAGGTCTATAATAGATAGTGATTTCTCTTTTTTAGTGATTTCTCCCCTTCTGTTTTTACTTAGAAGGTCAACAAAACAAAAAAAGAATAGGACTTATTATTCTTATTCCTACATGTTCCCATTCCCTTGGGATGTTACTACGTATTTTGCTTGTGTTTAATCTTTCCCGATTCGAAATCAGAATCGATTTATTTGATTGGTTTCTCAATAGTGTTTGGTCAGAATCCCTTTTTGACTCTGCACCATTGATTCCACTATTATTAGTGAGGAATAATGGAATAATTCCTTCGTATTTATAGGGATAGGGGACATAATTCACATGGATATAGTAAGTCTCGCTTGGGCTGCTTTAATGGTAGTCTTTACATTTTCCCTTTCACTCGTAGTGTGGGGAAGAAGTGGGCTCTAGAAGTACTACTAATTGAGTTCAGGAATCAAAGCGTATCAATTGTTTTATAGATCGTTCTGCAACGCATTTTGAACTATTTAAAATAAAAATCTCTGAATTTCGAATCCCATTGGACTCCAATGGAGTAATCTATGATATGAATCATACTCTTTCAATCAAAGAGATATTTCAGCGATTCCCGTGTTTGTATTTCGAAAAGAAAGGGATTCAGATGATTGGAAATTTATTCCAACCTAAAATTCTTCCGAAATTTTCTATTTCAATCAATGGGAATGGGGCTCTTACTATCTTTATAGATGCATACTGAGGAAGACCGGACCCCTTTTTTTTTTATTTCTTTCCCTCTTTACTGTTCAAAGAAGGAGTTGTTTTGTTAAGTGTATACGCACTTTCTACGAGAAATGATATAGAGATAGTGGTTGTCTAACGAGAGACTAGGCAATAATAAGATCTTGCCTCGGGCGAGTCCCATATTGGGCAGTTTGGTTTCTAATTTGAGAAAGGCGATTTATGCTTTATCGACTTATTTCATATCATGGTTCGGGCGTTCAAAATCGGTGAGGTTTCCTCTTCCTTATTAGGAAAAGGAAAGGAATTAGAATCCTAAGATAAGAATTATTTCAGATTGATCGGAACAAATAGATGTAGCAAATTGGGTGTTATGTCAATTCCATACAATATATGGAATTAATATACACATATATGAAGAGAATATTGTAGATTGATCTATAGAAACTTAAGCCTTTACTAGATTAAAACTTTATAAACTAAGTTTATAGACTAAGAGATAGATAGTATGGTAGAAAGATTAATCTATTTCTTTCTACCATACTATCTATTTCTTAGAATACTGCTGATTATAGTCCGCTCATTTCATTTAAGTTAAGACGTGAAATTGGAATCCTTTTCATTTGACTTCTTATCAATTTTTGATAAGAACTCAGAAGGAAAGTTTCATTCAAATTCATTTGAAAATTCAATTGAATTAATCATTTTGACTGACTGTTTTTACGTAAATGATAAGTAGAAAAGCGGTAGGAACTAGAATGAATAGTGCAGTAGCAATAAATGCAAGAATATTTACTTCCATAATATCATCGGTTTTTTACTTCGCAATAACTCGGGATTTAATCCCCTAGAGATGATAAATCTTTCGTCTGTAAATTAAATGATTAAATGAATGAATTACCTCTCGATGATCTTGGATCTTGAATCGGATCAATATCATGAATAACAATATCTGATCTATCAAATCAACCCGTCGTCGAGACTTGAATAGTATAACATAGGAAGTTCTTTTATCCATACCGAATCAAAATTTGGATTCCTGACCAAATCAATCCAAAATTCCTTTTTTTATCATCCGCTTCCTTGTTTTTTTCTATAACCTACCTTGCGTCTTCCTTGGGCAATCATCTGATGAAGGATCATCAGATTGCCTTTCCACTTCGATTAATTACATAGTTACAAACCTAAACAAACAATAAAAGCGAAATGAAAAAAATAGGAAAGAAAAAAGGAGTCTTTATTTCTTTTTTCTTTGGGAATGAAAGTATGCCCCCGACACCCTTTACTAGTTCATAGAATAGGGAAAAATGAATTGATGTATTTATTGGATATTGGATCCGTCGGGACTGGCGGGGCTCGAACCCGCAGCTTCCGCCTTGACAGGGCGGTGCTCTGACCAATTGAACTACAATCCCAGGGAAATAAGGGATCTAGCAGAAAATTTGATTCTTTTTTATCTTCGTATGGGGTATTTCTGAAGGGGGGTTATACCATCTCATGGTAGATTGGCAAATTATTGGGCCGAGCTGGATTTGAACCAGCGTAGACATATTGCCAACGAATTTACAGTCCGTCCCCATTAACCGCTCGGGCATCGACCCAGGAAGAATCAATTTTAGGCTTATTGGTAATTCATGATCAACTTCCTTTCGTAGTACCCTACCCCCAGGGGAATTCGAATCCCCGCTGCCTCCTTGAAAGAGAGATGTCCTAAACCACTAGACGATGGGGGCCAACTTGCCCAACCGCCCTCATACTATGATCATAGTATGATCAGTTTTTTGAAATTGTCAATATAATATAATGGAATGATATGATTAGATCCGAGAGATCTTTCCGTTTTTCAGAATTATATAGAATTTTTTGATTCGTCATTCATATTCATGAATCGTTCATTAGAATCGCCATTCTCTATATAAATTTACTAAAATAAATCTAGTAAGCGGGATCAAGAAGTTATCGAAAATTTTCTCTAAGACTTTAGTTCAAGGGGACAAGTAGAATCTCTTCATCACATGATTCGATGAAATATCTTGAAATTTATTTTATGTCGAATTGGTAAGTGTCCATCTATGTTATGGATCAATCAAGTGAATTTTGTTTTGATAGGGATCATCTCAATAAAAGAAATTAGGGCCAGTCTTGAAATAATTCATTTTACCCTAGACTTGCTAGGCAAATCCATTTTGATTATTCAAAACCACTAGCCACTATGAGTCTACTGCATATACTTATATATATAATATGTGCATATAGAGATTTTATCTACATAGTGACTCGTTCGGGAATTAAATCAACAAAGCCCTTTTAACTCAGTGGTAGAGTAACGCCATGGTAAGGCGTAAGTCATCGGTTCAAATCCGATAAGGGGCTTTTCTTTTTTTCATAAATTTTTTTTTTCATAAAAATCCAGTCATAGTATTCAGAAAATAGAGATATTTTGTTTTTATTTGGAATACAAAAGGAACTAACCGGATAATACGTTATCATTATACTGAGTTAGAGTATAGTAGTTCTAGTTAGAAAATGGAACATTTGTTCGGTCAATTTTCATTATTATGAATAATCATAAGCCGCCTCTTGAATCACCAAAGATCCCTATTACCAATCAAATCCATTGGAAAGATTCGAAATCAACAAAAGAAAAAGTAAGTGGACCTGACCCATTTAATTATGACTATATCCGCTATTCTGATATTAAAATTCGATAGAGATGAAATTTGAAAAAGAATTTGTCGATATTTCCGATTCAATCTTCTTGTTCCTAGATTTTCTATGGGAATAACAATTTATTCCCTTCCTCTACAGAGAAACCTTTCCTCCAAGTCACAAGATAAGAGCCATCTTTCTTTGATTCCAGATCAAGATGAATTTCTATCTATCTAAGTCTATTTAGATGTATAGCTATCAAATCACGGCTTCATGTACCA